TTATTGATGATCATCTGTATATAAAGTAATTAATAAAGAGAAAATGTATCCTTGAATAATACCAATACCAATTTCAAAAATAAAGTAGCCTATTTGAATAATTATAACTAATGTTGAAATTAAATATGAAGAGGATAGTATTGAGATGGTTAAATAATCTCCAATTAATGTTAAAATAATATGACCTGCTCTAATATTAGCTGCTAATCGAATAGATAATGTGATAGGACGAACTAAAATTCTTAATCTTTCAATTACAGGGAGAAAAGGAATTAAAAATGTTGGTGTCCCTAACGGTAATATAGAGGCTAGTCTTGAATAAGGGTTATTATTATAAGAAGAAATAATTAAGGATAATCATAAAGGTAAAGCTAGTACAAAGGTTATAGCTAAATGTCTAGTAGTACTAAATACATAAGGTATTAATCCTAATATATTGAAATTAATAATAGTAATAAATAAAGATGAAATTATTAAACTGAATCCTCCTAAGTTTATTCTATAAGATCGTGTAATTTGGATATTAATAGCTTGTTTAGGTAAAGATATAAAGTTAAATATATTTGAAGTATTAATTCAATAGGATGAATTAATAAAGAATAAAGATCATAAAGATATTAATCAGGTTATTATATGAGCAGAAAATATAGTAGAATTATGATCATCAAAGGAAGAGAAAATATCAACTATCATATATTAAGGATTAGTATAAAATCATTTTCTAGATTAAAAGTCTAGTGCTTAAAAATTCGGCCACTTAATATATGAGGTGGTCGATTAAAGTCGGTAGATTGTAAATCTATGAATAAGTATAATACTTTCTCATAAAGTAAAGTAAGCTAAAGTTTAAGCTATTGGGTTCATACCCCAAATATGAATTATTAATATTCCTTTATTAGTAAAATTAGTTTAAATTAAAATAGTAAATTGTGGTTTTACAGATATTTATAAATATATTATTTTACTATGTTTAAGTTAATTGGAGTTGAATTATGTTTTAGAATGATTTTATTTTCTTGATTTTTAATTATAGGTATTTTAATAATTTATTTATGTTTAAATAATATTTGTTTTATTTTTAGGTGAGAATTATTTAATTGTATAAGAAGTAGAGTAAGATTTGATATTTTATTAGATTGAATAAGGTGTAGATTTAGAGGTTTAGTTTGTTTTATTTCAGGTTGTGTTATAATTTTTAGTATATCTTATATAAGGGGAGATCATTATTCTTTTCGATTTACTATTATAGTTATATTATTTGTTTTATCTATAAATTTCTTAATTTTTATTCCTAGTTTAGTATCATTATTATTAGGTTGGGATGGTTTAGGTTTAGTTTCTTTTTGTCTTGTTATTTATTATCAAAATAATAAATCTTTAGCAGCTGGAATATTAACTGTATTAATAAATCGTGTAGGAGATTGTTTTATTTTAGGTTCAATTTCTATTTTATTAATTCTAGGTCATTGAAATATATTATGTTTTTGAGATTTTATTGGGTTTGAATTAGTGAATTTTTTTATTATGATTGCAGGAATAACTAAGAGTGCTCAGATTCCTTTTAGAAGGTGACTACCTGCTGCTATAGCTGCTCCTACCCCTGTATCTGCTTTAGTTCATTCTTCTACATTGGTTACGGCAGGGGTATATTTATTTATTCGATTTTTTAATTATTTAAGTATTTATTATTGATTTAATGTGTTTATAATTTATATTTCTATTATAACAACTGTAATATCAGGAATTTGTGCTTTATATGAATATGATATAAAGAAAATTATTGCTTTATCTACTCTTAGTCAGTTAGGGGTTATAATAATATCTTTAGGGTTAGGTATACCTATAATGGCTTTATTTCATTTATATACTCATGCTATATTTAAAGCTTTATTGTTTATATGCGGGGGTAACATTATTCATTGTTTTAGAGGTAAACAAGATATACGTCAAATTAATAATGTTTCTAAATTATTACCTGTGACTTGTATATTTTTAAATATTTCTAATATGGCTTTATGTGGGATACCTTTTCTTGCTGGTTTTTATTCTAAAGATCTAATTATTGAAAATTTAATTGTTGGTAATATAAATTTATTTACTTTAGTATTAGGTTTATTTGGGGTATGTTTAACTGTATTATATAGAATACGTTTTTCTATATATATTATTTGAGGTAATGAAAGTTCAGAAATTTATAATAATATTAGGGATATAGATAAAAAAATGTTTTTTCCTATAAGAATATTAGTTATAGGTGCTTTATGAGGAGGTTGAATTTTTCAAGAATTATTTAGTTTGTTTAATATAGATATTTATATACCTATTATTATAAAATTAATTGTTTCTTTTTTAATTATTTTTAGTTTAATTTTTTCAATTGGATTTTGAGATAAAGGGGACATTAGTGTAAAATTAGGTTTATTAAATTATGTTAATAGTAGTATATGATTTATAAGTAGATTTATTTGTAATCCTTTATTAGTTGGGTTTAAAAAAGTTACTAATAGAAGATTGAAAAGATTAGATATGGGGTGATTTGAAATTTTAGGAGGTCAGGGAATTTTTAACTTAAACAAATTATTCTTTTTTGTTTTAGAATATTGATTGATGTTAACTTTTAATTGTTATTTAATTATTTTTATTTTTTTTATTATTTATATTTAGAATATAAGGGTGAATAACACCTAACTATGAGCCGAAATCATATATGATTAATCATTTCTTACATATTTAATTTGGCTTTGGTTATAATATAAATTATTATTAAATTAATATATGTTAGATTTATAATAATACGTTTTATTTATTTATTTTATTATTGATTTGTTTAATATAAATTAAATAATGAAATATTATTATTAGTATTTTACTATAATAGTAAAAATGAATTACGCAGTATTTATTATTATACAATGAATGAAAGTTTGATATAATTAATGTAGAATAAAAGTGGTTAAATTAGTGCCAGCATCTGCGGTTATACTAATACTTTAAATTTATATTTATATAGTATAAAATAAAGTAATAATAATATTAATATTTAGAATAGTTGAGGACAATAAATTGAAGGTAAAATTTAATGGTTGTTATTAATTATAATATTCTAATTATAAATTCTTTGAAAATAGGTATAAAAACTAGGATTAGATACCCTATTATTCTTTATTTTAAAAATTTTTATTACTTAAGTAGTGTGAACAATAAATTTATGAAAAGTAAAATAAGTAGTTAATTAGAATGTTTGAAACTTAAAAGGCTTGGCGGTGTTATATATCCTTCCAGAGGAGTTTGCTTATTAATTTGATAATCCCCAATTTATACTTACTTTTTTTTGAATATTTAATGTATATTATCAGTTTGTATATTGCTGTCATCAGTTTATTTTGTAAAAATTTTATAAGAAACTTAATAATGTAGTAATTATTATGTCAAGTCAAAATGCAGCTAATAAAAAAGGTTTAAAGTGAACTACAATTTATAATTTTTAAATCGGATTAAATTATGTAATTAATTTATGAAGTTGGATTTGGTAGTAATATTATAATAGTGAGTTTTTATGAATTAGGTTTTATAATGCGTACATATCGCCCGTCGCTCTTGTTGGAAAATAAGATAAGTCGTAACATAGTAGATGTAGTGGAAACTGTTTCTGGAGTGTTATAAAATAGTTAATGTTTTAAAAATTATAATATTATGTAAAATTAAAATTGTTTGTTTTTATAGTATTAGAAGTATAGATTTATTGTTCATTATAGTACTGCAAAGGAAATAATAATATAAATTTTTTTATAGTAGATAAATTATTCGTACCTTTTGTATAATGGATTGATGATATATTTGGTTTTAATATAAATTAATCTCGAATTGAAAAGATTTACTTAATGTATTATTATGTTAACGTTGTATAGTTATATATTTAATATTAAGTGGTAATGATATATTTATCGATTTTCATAATAGCTAGTTTATTGGTTTAGGATATTTAAGTATCATAATATTAAAATAATTTTTATTTATTTAATATTATTTATAATATGGGGGATAAGCTTCATATTATTTATAGAATTAAATTATATTATAATTAATAATTAAAGTAGAGTTAATAATGCTTTTCTTTACAAGTAGTTTAAATTATATAAATTTTTATAATTCAAGATATTATATAATCATAAATGTTTATAAATTAATTATTAAATAAATATAATGTTAATATGAGTATTTATATAAATTATAAATTTAATTATTTTAATTGAAGATGATTAGATGTTATGTATAAAATAAAATAAAATAAAGGAATTCAGCAAATATTAATCTCGCCTGTTTATCAAAAACATGTCTCTTTGTAATTTATAAATAAAGAGTCGGGCCTGCTCGGTGATAATAATTTTTAACAGCTGCGGTATTTTAACTGTACTAAGGTAGCATAATAGTTTGCCTTATAATTTGAGGCTAGAATGAATGGTTTGACGAAGGTTAATCTGTCTCTATTTTATTTAATAGAAATTAATTTTTAAAGTGAGAAAGCTTAAATTTTTTAAAGGGACGAGAAGACCCTATTGAGCTTATAATTTTATTATTATTATTATATGTAATAATAAATGAATTTTAATTGGGGTGATTAAGGAATAATTAGTATTAGTTAGTAACTTCCTTAAATAGATAAATAGATATATAAATTAACCAATAATTATATTGCTTTTATTAAAGTTACCATAGGGATAACAGCGTAATTTACTTAAAGAGTTCTTATTGAAAAGTGAGATTGCGACCTCGATGTTGGATTAAAGTAACCTTAAGGTGTAGAAGCTTTAAAAGGTAAATCTGTTCGATTTTTAAAACTTTACATGATCTGAGTTCAGACCGGTGTAAGCCAGGTTGGTTTCTATCTTTTAAAAATATAAATATAGTTTCTTTTAGTACGAAAGGACCAAAGTTAACTAAATTATTAATTATAATATTAATGTATAAATAAATCTAATAAGGTTAGAATATTAAATAAAATAAAAATTTACGTTAAAATAATACGAAATTCTTATAGTGTAATTATAGCACATTAGATTTTCAATTTTTTAGAACACGATTATGTGTTGAGAATAATTTTATTAGTATAAAGAAGTATATTTGTTTTCCAAACAAATGGTTTAATATAATTAAATAAAATACAAAATTTAACATAAATAATGTGTCTCACTTACATTGAGGAAATAATTAATATATAATTAGTTTTGAATAAAGTTGACAGAATAATGTGAATAATTTAGGTTTATTTTATAAGATATATATCTTACTTTATAAAGATTTTAAGTTAAATAAACTGAAGACTTTCAAGGTCTTTTATAAATTATGTAAATTTAAATCTTGATGAATATAAGAGGAGAAATACTACTTAGGATGTTTATTTATATTGGTGGTATTATTATTTTGTTATTTCAATGAAAACATATTTTGAATATAATATTGAGATTTGAAATTATAATATTGGGTATTATTTTTTTATTTTTATTAAGATGAGGTATATTTAGAAATGATTATAGTTTAATAATAGTAATTGTTGTTTTTGGTGTATGTGAAGCTAGATTAGGTTTATCTTTATTAGTGAGTATAGTTCGTGCTCATGGGAATGATTACGTTAAGTCTTTAAATTTATATAAATTATAAATTATAAGTATTATTTTTAGTTTTATTGGTTTAATTTTAATAAAGTTTACAATATGTTGAGAAATTCGTTTTTGGTATATAATACTAATAAGGTTTTTTTCTTTAAAGTTTTTAAATTTAGAAGTTTGAGGTAATGTACACATATCTTATATATTTTGTGATAATATGAGGGGTATTTTAATTAATCTTACTTTTTGAATTAGAGGTTTAATATTACTTGCAAGTAATTATTCTATTAAAATTATAAATAATAAAAAGGTTAATTTTTCTTTTGTAGTGTTATTACTATGTATAGTGGTAATTATATATTTTGTTAGTTCTAATATTATATATTTTTATATTTTTTTTGAAATTTCTTTAATTCCAACTTTAATATTAATTATTGGTTGAGGTTATCAACCAGAGCGTTTACAAGCAGGAATATATATAATGTTATATACTATTAGAGCTTCTTTACCTTTATTAATTAGGTTATTAATATTAGGTTATTTATATAAGTCTTTTAATATAATATTAATTAGGTATTTAAATTGTATAATAGTTTTATATAATGTAAATATTTTTTGATTTTTAGGTATTATGATAGCTTTTTTAGTAAAATTACCTATATTTTCTGTTCATTTATGATTACCTAAAGCTCATGTAGAAGCTCCTATTGCAGGTTCTATAATCTTAGCGGGAGTGTTATTAAAATTAGGGGGTTATGGGATTTTACGATTATTAATAGTATTTTTTTTAAATGATATTTTTGTTAGTAAAATTTTAATAATTATATCATTATGAGGAGGTATTATCACAGCAGTTATTTGTGTAGGACAAAGAGATATTAAATCATTAATTGCTTACTCTTCTGTAGGACATATAGGTGTAATATTAGCTGGTGTGCTAAGTAAATTTATATGAGGATGAGAAGGGGGAATGTTAATAATAATTTCTCATGGATTTTGTTCTTCTGGTTTATTTTGTTTGGCTAATTTAATTTATGAAAAATTTAAAAGTCGTAGTTTATACCTTTATAGAGGTATACTTAACATAAATTCAATTATATGTTTATGATGATTTTTATTTTGTATTGGTAATATAGGAGCTCCTCCAAGCATTAATTTAGTAAGTGAAATTATATTATTTTGTTCTATATTTATATATAGAAATATATATTTAATTATTATTATTTTAATAATTTTTTTAGGGGGCTTATATAATTTAATTATATTTATTAGAACACAACACGGGGGTGTAATAAATTATATAAATGGAAATTGTATTAATAATTCTAGGGAGTATTTATTATTATTTTTACACTTTTACCCAATATTATTTTTTATTTTAAATATTGGTTATTTAAGTAAATTTTTTTTATTTTAGATTTAAATAGCTTAAGTATAGAGCATAACGTTGAAGGTGTTAAGGTGGTTAAATAACTTTTAAATAGGTTTTACTGGGAAATATGAATTTTGAAAATTTATAAGAAGTGTTCAATTCACTTAAGAACTTTACATTATAGTGTATGTGCACGTAAATTTTTGGAGTTTAAAGAAAAAGTTCAATTCTTTTTTTTGTAAGGTTTATATAGTTTATTTTAAAATATTGAATTGCAAATTCGAAGAAACAAATATTGTTTAAACTTATTAGAATGGCAGATCAGTGCATAGGATTTAAGCTTCTATTAGGAAATATAAATTTATTTCTTCTAATAATGTTAGTAGAATTAATATCTGGGGTTGTTTCTTTTATTTGTGCTCTTTTGGCTGTTGCTTTTTTTACATTATTAGAACGTAAAGGTTTAGGTTATTTTCAATTACGTAAGGGACCTAATAAAGTAGGAATTATAGGTTTACCTCAACCCTTGGCAGATGCTATTAAATTATTTAGTAAAGAGTTAGTAAAACCTACTTTAGTTAATATTTTCCCTTTTTTAATTTGTCCTTTTATAAGATTATTTTTAGGATTAATATTATGAATTTTGTATAATAATTATTTTATTTGTAATATAGGGGGTTTAAGATTACTTTTATTTTTATGTGTGTCAAGATTAGGGGTTTATAGTGTGATAGGTGCTGGTTGATTTTCTAATTCTAAATATGCTTTATTAGGATCGGTTCGTGCTGTGGCTCAAAGTATTTCATATGAGGTTAGTATGTCTTTAATTTTGTTAAGTTGTTTAATTTTTGTAGGTAGTATAAGTTTAAGATTATTGATAAAATATCAATATTTTATTTGAATTATATTAGTAAATTTTTTTATATTGATTATATGATTTGTTTCTTGTGTTGCTGAGACACATCGTGCTCCTTTTGATTTTGCGGAGGGGGAATCTGAATTAGTATCTGGATTTAATATTGAATATGGAGGGGTTGGATTTGCTATTTTATTTATAGCTGAATATAGGAATATTTTGTTTATAAGTGTTTTGGTAGTTAGCTTATTTTTAGGGGGTATCATATATATAAGATTTTATGGATTAGGTTTATGTATTTTTGTAAGTTTAGTGGCTTGGTTATTTATTTGAGTACGGGCTAGATACCCACGATATCGTTATGATTTATTAATATATTTAATTTGAAAAAGGTATTTACCAAGTGTTTTAAGAATTTTGATTTTTTTAAGATCATTTATTTATTTATTAAATTAACAGAAGATAATTTATATAAAATATTAACATTGGAAGTTAAAAATTAAGTGTTACTTATCTTTTGAATGAGTTTATTATTTATAATTTCTATAGGGTTTTCATTAAGTAGAGTAGCTATAATAGTAATTCAACCTTTAAGATTAGGTTTTATATTAATAAATATAGTTTTTATTGTAAGCATTTTAGTAAGTATAATTATTTTTAGATGATATGGTTATTTATTATTTTTAGTTTATGTTGGAGGTATACTAGTAATATTTATATATGTAATTAGTTTAATTCCCAATTTTATTTTTCTTTCAGGTAAAGTTATATTTTATTTTTTTAGTATTTTTATTAGTTTTATAGTAATAAATTTTTTTATGATAAAAGAAGTAATTGAAGTAAGAAATAAAAGTATTTTTATATTTAATTATGATAATATAAGATTAGGAGGAGGAGGTATCATTATAATATATAATAATTTTTTTTGCTATTTATTATTAGGATTTATTTTGTTATTTGTATTAATTAGTGTAGTAAAAATTTGTTATTATTGTGATGGACCCCTTCGTGTTTTTAAGTTTAAATAAATGCTAAGTTCATTACGTAAAAATCATCCTGTTTTAAAAATTGTTAATGGAAGTTTAATTGATTTACCTGCTCCTGTAAATTTATCTGTATGATGAAATTTTGGTTCTTTATTAGGTTTATGTTTAGTTATCCAAATTATTAGAGGTTTATTTTTGGCAATACACTATACATCTTGTGTTGAAATAGCTTTTGATTCTGTTATCCATATTATACGTGATGTTAATTATGGATGAATTCTTCGTTATATTCATGCTAATGGAGCTTCTTTCTTTTTTATTTGTTTATATTTTCATGTAGCTCGTGGTATTTATTATGGATCATATTTTATAATAGAAACTTGAAATATTGGTGTTGTTTTATTATTTTTAGTGATAGGTACAGCGTTTATTGGTTATGTATTACCTTGAGGGCAAATATCTTTTTGAGGAGCTACAGTAATTACTAATTTAGTATCTGCTATTCCTTATGTAGGGGAAATAATTGTATATTGAATTTGGGGAGGATTTTCTGTAGATAATGCAACTCTTAGTCGATTTTTTTGTTTTCATTTTTTATTACCTTTTGTTTTAATTGGAATAGTAGGGTTACATTTTTTATTTTTACATCAAAGTGGAAGTAATAATCCTTTAGGAATTAATTCTAATTTAGATAAAATTCCTTTTCACCAATATTATAGTTATAAAGATTTATTTGGTTTTTTTATTATATTATTATTATTAATTGAAATTAGATTATTATTTCCTAATGTTTTAGGGGATTCGGAAAATTTTATTCCTGCTAATCCCTTGTTAACTCCTTTACATATTAAACCTGAGTGATATTTTTTATTTGCTTATGCTATTTTACGGTCTATTCCTAGTAAATTGGGGGGTGTTGTAAGTTTAGTAATATCTATTTGTGTATTATTTTTTTTACCTTTTCTTCATGTTAAAGGGTGTCGGGGTTGTGGTTACAATTTATTTATGCAATTAAATTTTTGGTTAATAATTGGTTGTTTTTTTTTATTAACTTGAATTGGGGGTTGTCCGGTGGAGTATCCTTATGAGTTTATTGGACAGGTTTTTAGAGTATTATGGTTTTTTGTTTTTTTAGTTCGTCCTTTTTTAGATTTATTATGACTTTATATTTTAGATTACTAATATTATAAAGATAAAAAATCTAATTTTGGTTTACAAGACCAAGGTTTTAATTAAACTATTATAACTTATCAATTATATTTAATATTTATTTTTGTTGTAAGGGTTTTATTGATAAGATAAAGGTTATTAGTATTTCATCATATAATAGATGTGTTAATTAATAGAATTGATCAAAATATAAAAAATAAAAATAATCAATTAATAGGAGATAATTGTGGCATAGAAAAGTACTAATTATATAGTAATTTAAAATTGACAATTTTAGGTTATTTATTAACTAACTTTTCTTAAGAATTTCTTATTATATTTAATCATTTAATAAAATATTTTATATTAACAATTTCTAAGGTAATAGGTATAAATGAATGGTTGGCTCCACAGATTTCTGAACATTGACCGTAGTAAATTCCAGGTCGTCTAGGGTATAATAATAATTGGTTTAATCGTCCTGGAATAGCATCTACTTTTACTCCTAATGAAGGTACAGCTCAAGAGTGAATAACATCTGTTGATGAAACAATAACACGTGTATTTGTTTTTATAGGTAAAATTAAATGATGGTCAGTTTCTAGTAATCGGAATTGACCTAAATCTAATTCATTAGTTGGAATTATATAAGAATCAAATTCAATATCTATAAAGTCTGAATATTCATATCTTCAGTATCATTGGTGCCCTATTGATTTAATTGTAATTAAAGGTTGGTTTGTTTCATCTAGTAAATAAAGTAATCGTAAAGAAGGAAGAGCTAAAAAAAGTAAAATTAAAGCGGGAGCTACTGTTCAAATAGTTTCAATTTTTTGTCTTTCAGTAATATTTAAACATGAAAATTTATTGGTTATAAGAATAGCTGATATATATATTACTATAGTTAAAACTATAATAATAGCAAATATAGTATGATCATGAAAGAAAATAATTTGTTCTATTAAAGGAGAACAAGCGTCTTGGAATCCTAATTGTCCTCAATAGGTCATTTAAATATATAAAGCTCCTGTTTCTGATAATCTATGAAAATCAACTGGTAAACGATTATCTCATTCTAAAGATGTTGTTAAATGATTTGATCAAATAATTGTTCGTTGTGAAATTAAACTTTCTCATACAATAAAAATAAAAAATAATACACTTGTTAAGGATAGTATAGATCCCATTGAAGATACTATATTTCATTTAGTGTAACAATCTGGATAGTCAGAATAACGTCGTGGTATTCCTGCTAAACCTAAAAAATGTTGAGGGAAAAAAGTTAAATTTACTCCCAAAAATATGGTTATGAAATGAGCTTTTGTTCATTGTTGATTTAGTGTTAATCCTGTTACTAGAGGGTATCAGTGATTAAACCCTCCAAATAAAGCAAATACAGCTCCTATAGATAAAACATAATGAAAGTGGGCTACTACATAGTATGTATCATGGAGTATAATATCTAAAGAAGAATTAGATAAAATAATTCCAGTAAGACCTCCTAAAGTAAATAGAAAAATAAACCCTAATGCTCATAATATAGGAGTATTATATTTAACAGGAGATCCATAAATTGTTGCTAATCAACTAAATACTTTAATTCCTGTAGGAATGGCAATAATTATAGTAGCCGAAGTAAAATAAGCTCGAGTATCTACGTCTATACCTACTGTAAATATATGATGAGCTCATACAATAAATCCTAAAAGTCCAATAGATAATATTGCGTAAATTATTCCTAGAGCACCAAAAATTTCTTTTTTAAAAGAATGGTGTGAAACAATATGAGAAATAATACCAAATGCGGGTAAAATCAAAATATAAACTTCTGGATGTCCAAAAAATCAGAAGAGATGTTGATATAAAATGGGATCTCCTCCTCCCCTTGGGTCAAAAAAGGTTGTATTAAAATTTCGATCGGTTAGTAATATTGTAATTGCACCAGCTAATACTGGTAAAGATAATAATAATAGAATAGCAGTAATAAAAACAGATCATACAAATAAAGGTAATCGTTCCATTTGTAAACCTTCTCATCGTATATTTATAATAGTTGTAATAAAGTTAATAGCTCCTAAAATTGATGAGACACCAGCTAAATGAAGAGAAAAAATAGCTAAGTCAACTGAAGGTCCTGCATGAGATACATTTCTAGATAAAGGAGGATAAACTGTTCAACCTGTTCCTGCTCCTCTCTCTACAGCTGAAGAAGCTAAAAGTAAAGTTAGGGAAGGAGGTAATAATCAAAATCTTATATTATTTATTCGAGGGAAAGCTATATCAGGAGCTCCTAATATTAAAGGAACTAGTCAATTACCAAAACCTCCAATTATAATAGGTATAACTAAAAAAAAAATTATAATAAAACCATGTGCAGTTACTACTACATTGTATAGTTGATCATCATTTAATAATGAACCAGGTTTTCCTAATTCAGTTCGGATTATTAAACTTAATGAAGTTCCAAGTAGACCAGATCAAATACCGAAAATAAAGTATAAAGTACCAATGTCTTTATGATTTGTTGAAAATAATCATCGCATAATTAATAAATACTATAATAATAGGGTAAATAATAAAACTTCTTAATAAATTTAGTGAAATTAAAGATTTATAGTTTTTAACAATATTATTTATTTTAAATATATTATAAGATTTAATTATTAGTATTAAAGATATATTTAAATAGAAATATAAACTAATTAATGTTCCCAATAGTATAAATATGGATAAAATAAATAATTTTATATTAATTAAAGAAATTAGAACAATTAATTTAGATATAAAACCTAATAGTGGAGGTAAACCTGCTAAAGATAAAATTAATGAGATAATAATTATATTATTTATATTATTTTTTTGTGTTAATATAAATAAGTGGTTTCCTAGATTTGATCTAATTAAATGTATTAAAGGAATAGAAATAATAATATAATTGATGAAATAAAATAAAGTTAAAGAATTATTAAATAGAATTACTGTTATTATTCATCCTAAATGAGAAATAGAAGAGTATGTAATAATTAATTGTAAATTGGTTTGGTTAAGTGCTATAAGTCTACCTATTAATGTGGACATTACAGAAATTACTATAATTAGTATAAAATTAGAGTTTATTAAACTTAATATAAATAAAGGAGCTAATTTTTGTCATGTTAGTAATAAGAATAAAATTCTTCAGGGTATTTGTTTGCTAATATTAGGGAGTCAGAAGTGTAGAGGAGCTCCTCCAAGCTTTAAAACTAAAGATAATAAAATTAGAATAGTTATTATATTATTAAATATAGAATATCATGTTATATTATAAATATATATTATAATAGAACTAAAAATAAGTATTCTAGATCTTATTCTTTGAATAATAAAATATTTTATAGATGCTTCAGCTTCTAGATTTTTACCTTTAATATTTATCAAAGGTAAAAATCCTATTAAATTTATTTCTAAACCTATTCACATGGTTATTCAATGAGATGAAGATAAAGAAAATAAGGTACCTAGAATTATAATTAAAATAAATAAAAAATTAGAAGGGAAAAATTTATTATTCATAAAAGGTAGAACAATTTCGAATTGCTCAAAATAAAGTTAGCAGCTTTATTTTATTCCCCAATTACCTTTTTATTTTAATCAATTAAGAGATCCTTGATTTCATTCATGTAGTAATCCTATCAGTAAAATAATTAAAAAAATGATAGATCTTGTTAAAGGTCAATGAGTATTTGAATTTATAATATTTATTGTTAAAGGTATTAGTAAAATAATTTCTACATCAAAAATTAAAAAAATTACAGCTAATAAAAAAAATCGTATAGAGAAAGGAGCACGAGTATAAATAGAAGGATCAAATCCACACTCAAAAGGGGAATTTTTTTCTCGATCTCTATAAGATCGTTTATTAATAATTAAACCTAAAAATAATAAAAATATATTTAAGATAATTAAAATAATAGCATAAATAATAAAAGTTAACATAAACACAGAAGGGTAACCTTATAATTTATAACATCAATATAATCCGTTCATACCGGCGCAGTGTCCCAGCGAAGTAAATAAATTTACAATTTTTTAATTAACAGTTAAATGCCTCTGATTTGGCTTTTCACTGTGGTATAAAAGAATTAATCTTTCTTTATGAGTGCAATTCATATCTTCTATATAAAGTATAATACCTTAAGAACCCCATCAGTAAATACAAGTGTATAAAATTAATCAAACTACATCCACAAAGTGTCAGTATCATGCAGCTGCTTCAAAACCAAAATGGTGATTGGTTGAAAAATGATGATATAAAATTCGTATAAGACAAGTGATTAAAAATAAAGACCCAATAATTACATGTAATCCATGAAATCCTGTGGCTACAAAGAAAGTAGCTCCATATACACTGTCTGAAATAGAAAAAGATGCTTCTATATATTCTTCTGCTTGTAAAACAGTAAAGTATATACCTAAAGTAACGGTTAAAATTATAGATTGAATAGAATCTTTATAATTACCAAATATTAAAGAATGATGAGCTCATGTTACTGTTACACCTGAGGCTAATAAAATAGCGGTGTTTAATAAAGGTACTTGAAAGGGATTTAAAGGGTTAATATAAATAGGAGGTCAACAAGCCCCAATTTCTGTATTAGGAGCCAATCTACTATGAAAATAAGCTCAGAAGAAAGCGAAGAAAAAACATACTTCTGAAGTAATAAATAAAATTATTCCTATTCGTATACCTAAAGAAACTTTTATAGTATGAAATCCTTGAAAGGTTCTTTCTCGAATAATATCTCGTCATCATTGAAATATTGTTATTAAAATTAAAAATATTCCAATAATGAGAGTAATAATATTTTGATTATGAAATCAAGATGTTAATCCAACAGTCAAAAATATAGCTCCTAAAGAACCAGTTAAAGGTCATGGACTAAATTCTACGAGATGAAAAGGGTTTCGAGTCAT